TCTCTACGAAAAGGATGTTTAAAAGAATGATCTAATCGTTCGAATCTTTTTTGCGAAGTCTATAAATTATACGTCCCCTGGTTGAATCATAACGACTCATTTCGATTTTGACTCTATCTCCGGGTAGTATACGTATAAAACTGCGCCGGATTCTCCCTGAAATATAACCTAGAATTAGATCTTCATTATCTAATCGAACTCGGAACATCCCGTTGGGTAGTGATTCAGTAATTAAACCCTCATGAATCAATTTCTGTTCTTTCATTCCAGGGAACCCCCTTTAAGTATTAACTAATAGAGGAAGAGTTCTATAATTCACTTCTCCTCTCTATTTTACAAATAGTAAGTTCGAGAGAAATTTAGGGTATCCTAGGAGAATTACCATATATAACACAAAATTTCTCCTCCAATTTTTTCTAATCGAGCTTCTCGATCTGTTATTATACCTCGAGAAGTAGAAAGGATTACAATTCCCATTCCACCTAAAATCTTAGGAATTTGTTGATAGTTGGAATATATTCGTAGACCAGGTCGGCTGATACGCTTTAAATTTATTTTCTTACCTTTCCTAGTCTTTCTATGTCGTAAGGTTGAAACCAAGAAATTTTTTTGACTTTCTTGATGTTTTCGAACGTTTTCAATAAAACCTTCTCGTAAAAGTATTTTCACAATGCTTTTAGTGATATTAGTAGATACTATCTTAACTCTTCCCTTTTGATCTATGTCAGCATTTCTTATAGAAGTTATTATATCGGCAATAATGTCCCTACCCATGACGAACTATAGTTATTGGTGCCTCCTAATTTTGATATAGTCAACATGCTTCTTTTTTGTTTTATTTTTTATTGAATTTTTTTTTAATTATTATAGATTCTCAATAGATTCTCAAAAATTATTAGAAATTTCAAATATATACATGAGACACACACAATCTATTAATCGGATCTATTTCAGATATTCTAATATTCTATTCTATATATAGATAGAAAGATAGGATATATCCTATTTTCATCTATAAGACTTCGGGTGCTAATGAAACTATTTTAGTAAAATTCAACTGTCGCAATTCTCGAGCAATTGCACCAAAAATTCGAGTTCCTTTTGGATTTCCTTCTTGATCAATGATAACCGCTGCATTGTCATCATATCGTATTATCATGCCGTTGTCACGTTTGAGTTCTTTACATGTGCGTACAATCACAGCTCTAATTATTTCTGATCTTTCTAAAGGCATATTGGGCACTGCTTCTTTGATTACAGCAACAATAACATCGCCAAGATGAGCATATCGGTGATTACCAGTTCCTATGATTCGAATACACATTAATTTTTGAGCTCCACTGTTATCCGCTACATTCAAAAGGGTCTGAGGTTGAATCATATCATTTTTATTTTAATCTCTTATTTCAAGATAATGGAAAAAAGAAATATTGTCTGTCCAGAGATAAAGAAATCCGTAGTTGTTTTTTTATTCTTAATACTCCTTCTTCTTTTACTTTTGTTTACCTATCCTGAAATAACAAATTGAGTTCGTATAGGCATTTTGCATGCAGCTATTTCCATAGCAGCTTTGGCTACAGCTTCAGATACTCCACTCATTTCATAAATTATTCGGCCCGGTTTAACAACGGATACCCAATATTCGGGGGATCCTTTGCCCGAACCCATACGTGTTTCTGTAGGTCTTACAGTAACAGGTTTGTCGGGAAAGATACGTACCCATATCTTTCCACCACGACGCGCATATCGTGTCATTGCTCTTCGCCCTGCTTCTATTTGTCTAGCTGTGATCCAAGCAGGTTCAAGTGCCTGAAGAGCGTATCTGCCAAAACAAATATGATTGCCTCGGCAAGATATTCCCTTCATTCTACCTCTATGTTGTTTACGAAATCTGGTTCTTTTAGGGTTATAGTTGATGGTTGTTTCTTAATTCCATCTCTACTGCAGAACCGGACATGAGAATTTCTTCTCATCCAGCTCCTCGCGAATGAAATGATTCAATAAAATTACATAATAAAAATACATATTACATAGAAATATGTATTTTATTCTATAAAAATATAAAAAGACAAAAGAAAGAATATACTAATTTTTTTAGATTGAATTTGTTACATAGGTAGGCTGTATATATAACTAGATAACTAGACGTGTATATATATATATAGAATATAGATAAAATAAAGAATATAGATAAAAAGAATGCTTCTTTCTTTTAGCAAAATCTCTAAAGTCTTTTTCTTTACCTCTATTTAATCACGCCAATAGTCATCCAATAAATGAAATAAAAATAAAGAAAGGTTTCGCGGGCGAATATTAACTCTTTTCTCCTTCATTTATAGGGTCAATTCATGACCATTCAGAAGAAATCCATTTTTTCTTGGTTCATTCCGCCATCCTACCCAATGAATCCTTAGGATTGATTCGTTTTCAAGAAAATCCTATGTAATCACAGGTTCCATCGTTCCCATAACTTCTCTATTAATACTTAGGCCTGAACTCTGCAATGGAGCTCTCAACAGAATCTGTTATTTGTTTCCGAGTCAATCTCCTCAGTTTTTATTAACCCGAAGCTCAATTCAATTTTTCTCTATTTTATTTTCTATTATTTAGATTATTTAATTCTTTATATTATTATATTTTTATTGTATATTAATTGTATATTAATGATTAATTGTATATTAATGTTGATGCTTTATAACACTGCCTTTTTATGGGGTAATTCTTCATAAACCATACATATGGGAATCATATATCTTTTAATATCATTTAGATCTTTATTCTCTCTTTCTATCACCCTTCCTTTTTCCACATCCCTTTTTTTTTTTCACAATTCAGAATCAGATTTCTTTTTTATGAAAAGGATTTCAGTTGCTACAACTATATGATTGATTCAGTCATATAGTAACTGTTTCTTGGGATCTAGACAATACGAAGCAATAAGTTGGTTATGAGTTTTGATTTTCTTTAGTTTTGATAGTTATTAAGTTTATAGTGTGGTCAACCTATTTTTCTTTTCAGTCTCAATTCTAAAGAAAAAACTAACGAGTCACACACTGAGCATAGCAATTATACTAAAATTTAAATTAAATTTAAATAAAGGATAAATCAAATTTTTATTCAACCTTATAGAATTCTAATTGTTCGTTTTTCTTTGATTAAAAAAAAATAAGAAAATATTTTCTAAATTTGCTCTATTGATGAGCATAATGGCGAGATAAAGAAAGTTCCATTATTCTTATTTTCTTCTTATTTTCTTATTCTTGGTTTACAAATATCCAAATTTTGATACCTAAGATTCCATAGATAGTTCTAACTGTATGGGAACAGTGATCAATTTTAGCGCGAATTGTTTGTAGGGGAACCCTGCCTTCTCTGAGCCATTCGACACGTGCAATCTCTTTTCCGTCGATACGTCCTGCAATTTGCACTTGAATTCCTTTTGTACCGGTTTGTTCAGTTAATTCAATAGCTTTTTTCATTGCCTTTCGAAATGAGACTCTATTTTTTAATTGTAAAGCTATATATTCTGCGAGAATATTAGGTTGTCCATAAGGTTTTTCAATTCTTGTGATAGCAATGTTGAGTCTCCGGTTTACAGAATGAAACTCTTTTTGTACATTCATCTGTAATTCTTCGACTCCCCGTGTTCGTCCTTCTATTAATAAATTGGGAAATCCAATATAGATTATGACCTGAATCAAATCTATTCTTTTTTGAATTATTATATAAGCAATTCCTTCAAAACCTGAGGATATTTTCTTATTTTTTTTTACATAGTCCTTAATACAATTCCGTATTCTTTCATCTTCTTGTAGACCCATGGAAAAATTTTTTGGTTTTGCGAACCAAAAAGAATGATGACTTTGAGTTGTTCCAAGTCTGAAACCAAGTGGATTTATTTTTTGTCCCATATTTTTCTATTATTTTTCCATCCATTTTTTTCTAAATAGGAATCTAAATATTAGATTTTTCTTTTAAAAAAATCTTTATATGACAAGTGGTTTTTTTTATCAGATAACTACGTCCTCGAGCCCGAGGTTTTAACTTTTTCACAAGAGTACCTCTATTGACTTCAGCTTTACTAATAAATAAATCAACTTCATTCAAACCCATATTATGACTAGCATTTGCTGCTGCAGAATAAACTAATTTTAAGATTGGATAAGATGCCCTATAAGGCATTAGTTCTAGTATCATGAGTGCTTCCTCATAAGAACGTCCACGAATCTGATCAATTACTCTTCGTGCTTTGAAAACAGACATACATATATTTTGAGCTAAAACTTTTGCTTCTCTATTTTCGTTCTTTATCATAAAAGTTTTCCCCCGCCAATGAATGATAAGTGCCTAGGTGAAGTGGTGAAGTATAGTATAAGATAAGTCAGAAAAGTCTAAGTCTTATTAGTATACTCTAAAAAGAAATATACCTATACTCTTACTATAAGATAAAAGATAAAGACTCTTAAGTCTAAATACTATTAAGATAAGGCTTTTCTTTTCATATGAATACTATGAATACTTAGTAGAACGACTAACGACGAGATTTATTATCGTTTCTCGCGTGTCTCACGAAAGTTAGAGTAGGTGCGAATTCTCCCAATTTGTGACCGACCATACGATCTGTGATATAAATAGGTAAATGTTCCTTTCCATTATGAATAGCGATTGTATGGCCAATCATTGTGGGTATAATGGTAGATGCCCGAGACCAAGTCACTATGATTTCTTTCTCCTCCCTCCTGTTGAGTTTTTCAATTCTTCCCAATAAATGATTAGCTACAAAAGGATTTTTTTTTAGTGAACGTGTCACGGCTGATTACTCCTTTTTTTACATTTTTTAAATTGGCATTCTATGTCCAATATCTCGATCTTAATCTGAAGTCTAATGATGAATGGAAAAAAGAGAAAATCCTTTAGCTAGATAAGGGAAGGGGCGGATGTAGCCAAGTGGATCAAGGCAGTGGATTGTGAATCCACCATGCGCGGGTTCAATTCCCGTCGTTCGCCCATCACATTATTTCCAATTCCAAAGATTCGATTTTCAATGTTCCTATTTACGGCGACGAAGAATAAAACTATCACTATATTTGTTCCTTTTCCTGCTTCTTCTTCCAAGCGCAGGATAACCCCAAGGGGTTGTGGGTTTTTTTCTACCAATTGGGGCTCTCCCTTCACCGCCCCCGTGGGGATGGTCTACAGGGTTCATAACTACTCCTCTTACTACAGGACGCTTACCTAGCCAACACTTAGATCCGGCTCTACCCAAACTTTTTTGGTTCACCCCAACATTACCCACTTGTCCGACTGTTGCTAAGCAGTTTCTGGATATCAAACGGACCTCCCCAGATGGTAATCTTAATGTGGCCGATTTACCCTCTTTTGCAATCAGTTTCGCTACAGCGCCTGCTGCTCTAGCTAATTGTCCACCTTTTCCAAGTGTGATTTCTATGTTATGTATGGCCGTGCCTAAGGGCATATCGGTTGAAGTAGATTCTTCTTTTTTATCAATCAAAACCCCTTCCCAAACTGTACAAGCTTCTTCCAAAGCATACGGCTTTCTAGATGTATATGATGATATCTAGACAGATGGATCTTATATGAATCGTATGATGAAGTACCACGTGAGTGGATATATAGGAATCCAAATCTGCCGAATCACTCATGTTATGATCTTCTACATCCTAGGTCTCCCCGTTCCGTCATCTGGCTTATGTTCTTCATGTAGCATTCAGACCGGATGACTCTATGAAATTACGTCGATACTTCCACATATTACGGGTAACGTAGGAGACATCTCTATTTTTCCCCGGAGGGTCTTTCTAATTACCACTGCTTAACTTTCAATTCGCCTCTGACCATCAAATGAAATGTGAATAACCCGTCCTCCTCTCTTTGAAACAAGGGGCGCTTCCGGTTCTGTGCGCGCTTCAAACAATTTTGTCTTCTCCATATTACCATATCTCTAGAGTCAATAATTTTCTATGAGGAACTACTGAACTCAATCACTTGCTGCCGTTACTCAACAGTTTTCTGTTGAGGTCTATCCCGTAGAGGTACTCCAATTGGATCAGTGATCGATTTCTAGGTTTCGTCGTAAACCTAATTGGTTACTTCCAATTACGTAAATCAATAGTTCAAACCGCACTCAAAGGTAGGGCATTTCCCATTGATATAGGAACTTCTGTACCAGAAACAATGGTATCTCCAATTATAGCCCCTCTGGGATGTAAAATATATCTCTTCTCACCATCCCCATAGTGTATGAGACAAATGTATGCATTTCGATTAGGGTCATATTCTATGGTTACGATTCTACCAGATATCTCTTTTTCATTCCGTCGAAAGTCGATTTTACGGTATAGACGCTTATGACCTCCCCCTCTATGCCCTGCGGTAATGATCCCTCTGGCATTACGACCTTTACCACAACGATGCTGTCCATAGATCAAATTATTTCGTGGATTGGATTTCACTTGACTGTCTATGGCTCCATTGCGTGTGCTCGAGGTAGAAGTTTTGTATAAATGTATTGCCGTGTTATTAAGTCTTTTGCTTTAAGTTCTTTTCTCTATAAGAGGTGGAATAGAATAACCCGGTTGAAGCGTAATGATCATACGTCTGTAATGCATTGTATGTCCCATAATAGGTCCCATCCTTCTACCCTTTCCCGGGAGTCGATGACTATTCATAGCTATTACCTTGACACCAAAGAAGAGTTCGACCCAATGCTTTATTTCTGTCCTAGTTGATCCTGATTCGACATTAGAAGTATATTGATTGTTCCCCAATAACCGAATACTTTTTTCTGTAAATACTGCATATTTGATTCCATCCATAAATCCATTTTCTTCCCTATGAGTTCCAGTATCGATAAGAATTCTAGTTCTTACTGTTCATATGTTATGGTATGAATATACCATACCAATTCGCTATGTATGGATGATGAGATTCCATTGATACAGAGTCAATTCCAATAGACTTATTGAATGTTCCCATTGGCGTGCATCCAGCAGGAATTGAACCTACGAATTTGCCAATTATGAGTTGGGCGCTTTAACCATTCAGCCATGGATGCTTAACAGGGATCATCGTACATCGTGAATAACCAAATTCCAATTGAAATGAAATCTTTAGGAGGAATCAATGAAACGACATCAATTCAAATCCTGGATATTCGAATTGAGAGAGATATTGAGAGAGATCAAGAATTCTCACTATTTCTTAGATTCATGGATCAAATTCGATTCAGTGGGATCTTTCACTCACATTTTTTTCCACCAAGAACGTTTTATGAAACTCTTTGACCCCCGAATTTGGAGTATCCTACTTTCACGTGATTCACAGGGTGCAACAAGCAATCGATATTTCACGATCAAAGGTTTAGTACTGCTTGTAGTAGTGGTCCTTCTATCTCGTATTAACAATCGAAAGATGGTCGAAAGAAAAAATCTCTATTTGATGGGGCTTCTCCCTATACCTATGAATTCCATTGGACCCAGAAAGGAGACATTGGAAGAATCTTTTTGGTCTTCCAATAGAAATAGGTTGATTGTTTCGCTCCTGTATCTTCCAAAAGGGAAAAAGATTTCTGAGAGTTGTTTCATGGATCCGCAAGAGAGTACTTGGGTTATCCCAATAAAGAAAAAGCGTATCATGCCTGAATCTAACCGGGGTTCGCGGTGGTGGAGGAACCGGATCGGAAAAAAGAGGGATTCTAGTTGTCAGATATCTAATGAAACCGTAGCTGGAATTGAGATCTCATTCAAAGAGAAAGATAGCAAATATCTGGAGTTTCTTTTTTTATCCTATACGGATGATCCGATCCGCAAGGACCATGATTGGGAATTGTTTGATCGTCTTTCTCCGAGGAAGAAACGAAACATAATCAACTTGAATTCGGGACAGCTATTCGAAATCTTAGGGAAAGACTTGATTTGTTATCTCATGTCTGCTTTTCGTGAAAAAAGACCAATTCAGGGGGAGAGTTTCTTCAAACAACAAGGAGCTGGGGCAACTATGCAATCCAATGATATTGAGCATGTTTCTCATCTCTTCTCGAGAAACAAGTGGGGTCTTTCTTTGCAAAATTGTGCTCAATTTCATATGTGGCAATTCCGCCAAGATCTCTTCGTTAGTTGGGGGAAGAATGAGCACGAATCGGATTTTTTGAGGAACGTCTCGAGAGAGAATTGGATTTGGTTAGACAATGTGTGGTTGGTAAACAAGGATCGGTTTTTTAGCAAGGTACGGAATGTATTGTCAAATATTCAATATGATTCCACAAGATCTATTTTCGTTCAAGTAACGGATTCTAGCCAATGGAAAGGATCTTCTTCTGATCAATCCAGAGATCATTTCGATTCCGTTAGAAATGAGAATTCAGAATATCACACATTGATCGATCAAACAGAGATTCAGCAACTAAAAGAGAGATCGATTCTTTGGGATCCTTCCTTTCTTCAAACGGAACGAACAGAGATAGAATCAGATCGATTCCCGAAATGCCTTTTTGGATCTTCCTGGCTATTCACAGAACCTGAGAAGCGGATAAATAATCATCTGCTTCCGGAAGAAATCGAAGAATTTCTTGGGAATCCTACAAGATCAATTCGTTCTTTTTTCTCTGACAGATGGTCAGAACTTCATCTGGGTTCGAATCCTACTGAGAGGTCCACTAGAGATCATAAATTGTTGAAGAAAAAACAAGATGTTTCTTTTGTCCCTTCCAGGCGAGCGGAAAAGAAAGAAATGGTTGATATATTCAAGATAATTACGTATTTACAAGATACCGTCTCAATTCATCCTTCGGAACCATATCACATCCCGAATCTGGTTCCGAAGGATGAACCGGATATGGACAGTTCCAATAAGATTTCATTCTTGAACAAAAATCCATTTTTTGATTTCTTTCATCTATTCCATGACCGGAACAAAGGGGGATACGCGTTACGCCACGATTTTTTTGAATCAGAAGAGAGATTCCCAGAAATGGCGGATCTATTCACTCTATCAATAACCGAGCCGGATCTGGTGTTTCATAGGGGATTTGCCTTTTCTATTGATTCCTACGGGTTGCATCAAAAAAGATTCTTGAATGAGGTATTCAACTCCAGAGATGAATCGAAAAAGAAATTGGTTCTACCTCCTTTTTTTTATGAGGAGAATGAATCTTTTTCTCGAAGGATCAGAAAAAAATCGGTCCGGATCTACTGCGGGAATGAGTTGGAAGATCCCAAACTAAAAACAGCGGTATTTGCTAGCAACAACATAATGGAGGCAGTCAATCAATATAGATTGATCCGAAATCTCCAATATTATGGGTACATAAGAAATGTATCGAATCGATTCTTTTTAATGAATAGATCCGATCGCAACTTCGAATATGGAATTCAAAGGGATCAAATAGGAAATGATACTCTGAATCATATAACTATAATGAAATATACGATCAACCAACATTTATCGAATTTGAAAAAGAGTCAGAAGAAATGGTTTGATCCTCTTATTTCTCGAACTGAGAGATCCATGAATCAGGATCCTGATGCATATAGATACAAAGGGTCCGATGGGAGCAAGAATTTCCAGGAACATTTGGAACATTTCGTTTCTGAACAGAAGAATCCTTTTCAAGTAGTGCAAGTAGTGTTCGATCAATTACGTATTCATCAATATTCGATTGATTGGTCCGAGGCTATCGACAAAGAAGATTTGTCTAAGTCACTTCGTTTCTTTTTGTCCAAGTCACTTCTCTTTTTGTCCAAGTCACTTCGTTTCTTTTTGTCCAAGTCACTTCCCTTTTTCTTTGTGAGTATCGGGAATATCCCCATTCATAGGTCCGAGATCCACATCTATGAATTGAAAGGTCCGAATGATCAACTCTGCAATCAGTTGTTAGAATCCATAGGTGTTCAAATCGTTCATTTGAAGAAATTGAAACCCTTCTTATTGGATGATCATGATACTTCCCAAAGACCAAAATTCTTGATCAATGGAGGAACAA